AGGGATTGATTGGTCTATATAAATTGTTTGGTTTAAAGTTTATATGGGAGGGCGTGGATTGTAGGCCTCCTCTTTCTGGGTTGATTGATATAAAAGGTTAGTTCATTTTAGTTTTAAAGTTAAAGTTTGTATAAAAATGGAGTGAGGTGAGTATGAGTTGATTTTTTGGTTGGTTATATGTGAAGTCAACTTTTTAGTTTGAAGCGATTTATGTGAAGGGGGTTGCTATTTGGGCTGGTAATATAAAAGGTCCGTTCATTTTAGTTTTGAGGTAAAAGTTTATATAAAAAAAGAGTGAGGTGAGCATGAGTTGATGGTTTTTTAGATTGGTTGTTATGGAAAGTTAGTTTGTTTTATTTGGGGTGGAAATTGTGTGGTTGAATTAAGTGGTGGAAAAAAAAATTTTTGGGTTGCAGAGTATGTCTATCAAACATTAATAGAATGTATCCATAAGGGAGGGTGTAAAACCAACCATGGTGCTCCACCTGGATAAATAACCTACCTACGTGTTTTGCATATATGGTAGTCAGGTGAAAGGTACAGGAAAAAAAGACCAACCAAAGGTGGACTGGCATATGTGATCAGATCATGAGATTAATGAACCACAATAAAGGGTGCGACCAAAGGCCTTGGAAAAAGCTAGTAGGGAGGGATGGTTCCGGGCCATTGAGATGAACTTGAGAGTGTAACCAGCGGTCTTGGAAAAGGCTAGTAGGGAGGATTGGCATTATTATGGACGTGAGAAGTCGAATGGTTAGCCTGTATGAAAGGATAGAGGGTTTCACGGGAAGGACTAAATTAAGAGACACCACTAGAGAAAGAATAGTCATGGTTATTAAGAATGGGTATATTCCGTGCTTCATGGAACGACCGGTATGGGTGACTGAATAAATTGTTTAGAAGCATTTCTAGACTAAAATAATTAAAGGGAAATTCTCGTTTAATATTCATGGGGCAAACCATTAATGTAAGATTATACATAGAATGAAATATAGACTAATGTATAAGGTTACATTATGTGTGTGAAGTGAAATTTAGTATAAATATTATGGGGGGGGTAGGGGGGGGTCCAAGGGGGTATTTGTTTTATGTGGGTAGAAACCGCAACCCACCGTGATAATGGGTTGCGGTTTCCAAAGAGTAGTTTAAGTTAAAAATTCTGGTTTTGGGGACCAGGGATGAAGTATTTTCTCTTTGATGCTCTAAGGGGGTTACCCAGCTTTGGTTTACAAAAACAATGCTTTATGGTTTTAAGCTATTAGAGCATTCGATAGTTTTTGTTATTTTGTTTTCTGTTCAGCCTATTAATGGGTTTATAATGAAGAATGTAAAGTAAGCTGTTGAGGTTATTTGACTGATTATTGTGAATGGTGGTTCTACAGGTTTTGTGGCTGCTCATGTGATTACAGTAAATGTGGATACTAGTGTTCAGAATATTACTTGTGTTATAGGCCGAAATGTTATTGGTCGTAGACGGGCTGTGTGAGTAAATGGTAGGGTAAATAGAATTATGATTGATATGATTAGGGCTAGGGCCCCCCCAAGTTTGTTTGGGATTGATCGAAGGATGCCATAGGCAAATAGGAAGTATCATTCTGGTTTAATGTGTTGTGGGGTTACTAGGGGATTGGCTTTTGAGAAGTTGTCTGGGTCGTTAAAAATATCTGGTAGGAATGAAGTTGTAATAAGGAGAATAATGATTATTATTGTTAGTAGGAGAAAATCTTTGTAGGAGTGATAAGGATGGAATGGGATTTTGTCGATGTCTGGGTTGGTGCCCAGGGGGTTGCTTGAGCCTTCTTCGTGTAGGAGGATTACATGGATTAGGGATAGGGCTAAAATGATAAATGGTAGAATAAAATGGAGTGCGAAGAATCGGGTTAGGGTTGGGTCATTGATTGCGAATCCGCCTCATAATCAGGTTGTTAAGGATGTTCCTAGGTATGGGATGGCGGTGAGTAGGTTTGTGATAACAGTTGCAGCTCAGAATGATATTTGTCCTCACGGGAGTACATATCCGAAGAAGGCTGTAGCTATTAATGTAATAAGTAGGGTGATGCCTGATATTCAGGTCTCTTTGTTAAGGTAGGAGCCGTAGTATAGGCCTCGTGCGATGTGGATGTAGATGCAGATGAAGAATATGGAGGCCCCGATGGCGTGAAGGTTTTGTATTATTCAGCCATGTGGGACATCTCGGGAGATGTGGATGATTGATGAAAATGCTAAGTTAATGTTTGCTGTGTAGTGGACGGCTAGGAAGAACCCAGTTATAATTTGAATAGCGAGACATGATAGTAGTATTGAGCCGAAGTTTCATCATGTTGAAATGTTTGTTGCTACTGGGAGTAAGCCAAATAATGTTAGGATATAGTGGTGGGGCATGTTTTTGTAGTTGATATACAACGGTGGTTTTTCAGACCGCAGGACTCGAGAAGTTGAGCAGAAATTATGTTTATTATAGATTATGTTTTTTGTTTGATTATAATATTGATGGTTGTGGTAGCGGTAGTATTGGGGACGACGCCGGTGTCTTATTATGGGGTTATTGCTTTAATGGGGTTTGCGTTTTTGTGTTGTGTTTTTATGTGTTTTATTAGTCGTACTTTTGTTGCGCTAGTGACTTATATTGTGTATTTGGGGGGTTTGGTAGTTGTATTTAGTTACTGTATTAGTGTTGAGAAGGGTGTAGATAATGTTTTTAAGTTGTTTGTTTCTAAGATATTTGTATGTGTGTCTGTATTTGTTGCAGCCTTTTTTTATTTATGGATTGCGGTGGTTTTTGGGTTAGATGGGTGATTAGTTGTGATGGATCAGGATAGTTTTGCTTGTGTTGAGGTTAATGGTTTTGGAGTTCTTTATTTTAGTGGCGGGGCTGGGTTGATGGTTTGTGTGTGGGGTTTGCTTGTGACGTTATTTTCTATTTTAGTAATTTTAAGTTGACATCGTTTGGGGGGGTTGCGGTCTTTTAGATATTATAAGGACTAATGTGAGGATAATAGTAAGTGTGAACGTGGTTAGGTAGTTTTTGATTAAATTTTTTTGTTGTGTGGTTGTGTGGATTATTTTAATAGTTGAGTTGGATAGGCCTTTTGGTCCGTAGTTTTCTAGGGCTCATAGGTCTACTAGTTCTGTTGAGATTTGTTGTCCGAATTTTAATGTTTTTATTGGTGCTGCTCGATGGATTATGTTGAAGAAGGCCAGTTGGTTGAAAAACAGGGTTAGCGTTTTTGGTTTTTTAGGGGGTTGGTGGGGTGATAGAAATATTAGGTCTGTTGAAAGTAGAATGCCTGCGATGGTGATTGTTAGTGCGCTTAGTTTAATTGTTGTTGGTATAGTTATAGTTGATGTTGTTTGTAAGGTTGATAGTTTTGTTATTGTACCTGCTAAGATTGAGCCCAGGGTTAAACGTAGGGTTGGTTTGGCTAGTGTTTTATTTTCTTGGTGAATTTTCTGTTTGGTGCGTGGGAAGTTGGTTAATGTAAAGTTAATGATTCGTATGCTATATATTGCAGATAGTATTGTTGCGACCAGTGTAAGTATAAGAGCTCATGAGTTGATGTGGGAGATAGTTATTGTTTCGATGATCGTATCTTTAGAGTAGAATCCGGATAAGAATGGTATGCCTATGAGTGATAGGCTGGCGATTGTGATTATTGATGATGTTATGGGTAGGTTTTTGTTTAGGTTTCCTATTTTTCGGATGTCTTGTTCTCCACCAAGGTTGTGGATGAATGATCCTGAGCATAGGAATAATAGTGCTTTGAAGAAGGAGTGTATAGCTATATGAAGAAAGGCTAGTTTTGGTTGGTTTAGTCCGATTATTGTTATTATTAGTCCTAGTTGACTTGTTGTTGATAATGCGATGATTTTCTTAATATCGTGTTGGGTAATTGCTGAGGCGGCTGCAAATAGAGTTGTTGTGGCCCCCAGGATTAGGCAGGTTGTTGATGTGATATTGTTTTGTATGATTGGATGTAGGCGAATTAGTAGAAATACGCCTGCTACAACTATTGTGCTTGAGTGGAGTAGGGCTGATACTGGTGTAGGGCCTTCTATGGCTGCAGGTAGTCATGGGTGAAGACCGAATTGGGCTGATTTTCCTGCGGCTGCGCCTACTAAGCCTATTAATGGGATAATGCTTATTGTTTCGTGTTGTGTGAATAGTTCTTGTATGTTTATTGATGAGGATGATATTAGTCATGCAGTGGTTATGATGAGGCCGATGTCTCCAATTCGATTGTAGATAATGGCTTGTAGGGCTGCGCTGTTGGCGTCTGATCGGGCGTATCATCATCCGATTAGTAGAAAGGACATGATTCCTACACCTTCTCACCCCACGAAGAGCTGGATTATGTTGTTCGCTGTGATAATAATGAGTATAGCGATTAGGAAGGTGAGTAGATGTTTGATAAATTTATTAATGTATGGGTCGGTTGACATATATCAGATTGAAAACTCTACGATAGATCATGTAATAAATAGAGAGACTGGGATAAAGGTTAATGAGAAAGTATCTAAGATGAGGCTGATGCTGATGTTTGTTGTTGTTATATAAATAATTGGGGGGGATGATAGTATGGTTTCGTTTTCGTTATTCAGTAGGAGGCTAAGTGGAATTAGACTAATGATGAATATAAGTATTATAATGTGTTTTGTATGGGTTAAGTTTTGAGTTTTTTTAATGAGTAGTTTTATGATTAGGAGCGTTAGAGATATAAAAATGGTTACTGTTAGTGTGGGAGTGATGGTGTTCATATTCTACTACTTGGATTTGCACCAAGAGTTTTGGTGCCTAAGACCAATGGAAGGCTATTATCCTTTAATAGAAGAGAAGGCAGGCCGTTTAGGTCCAGATAGAAGAGTTAGCAGGTCTTATAACATTCTCGGTGTATGAGAGCAGGTCTCTATATTCAAGGTCACAGCTTGATATTTTTTTTAAATTACAGACACCCTTAGGATAAGTTCTGGTTTAATTGATACTAATATGAGCGGGGTGATGTGAAGGAATAGGAGGAGATGTTCTCGAGTGTGGGTTGGTTGAGTTGGTAGATTTAGTGAAGATTTGCTTGTTTGTGTAGTTAGGAATATGTGTAGGGAGTATGTTGCAGTAATTAGTATGGATAGGCCCAGGATGATGATGGTTGTTGGGCATCAATTAAATAGGGATGATAAGATTAGAAGTTCTCCAGTAAAGTTCAGGCTTGGTGGGATGGCAATGTTTATTAGGTTAGCGGAAAGTCATCAGATTGTCATCATGGGCAGAATATTGTGAAAACCTCGAGTTAGTATTATAATTCGTGTATGTGTACGTTCATAGGTGATGTTGGCTAGACAGAATAGTATTGATGAGGTGAATCCGTGGGCGATTATTAGTGCTATTGCCCCTGCTAGACTTCATGGGGTTTGGATTATGATAGCCGCGATTACTAGGCCTATGTGGCTGATAGATGAGTATGCGATTAGGGATTTTAGGTCTGTTTGTTGTAGACAGGTTAGGTTGGCCAGGATTGCTCCTCATAGTGAGAGGATAATGAATGGTATAAATGCGTCTGTTTTTATGACCGGGAGGATCTGTATTATTCGGATTATGCCGTATCCGCCCAATTTTAGTAGAATGGCTGCTAGGACTATGGAGCCTGCGATGGGCGCTTCTACATGGGCTTTTGGTAGTCATAAGTGTAGCCCGTATATGGGTATTTTTGCTAGGAAGGCAGTTAGGCATGCTAATCATAGGATAAGGTTGGTTCATGTGTTTGTTGTTTCGGTTGTTATGAAAAATGGGGTTGGGGTATTTGATATGTTATTTAGGAATAAGATTGCTATTAGTAGGGGTATTGATGTTGTTAGGGTGTATATAATGAAGTAGGTTCCTGCTGTTAATCGTTCGGATTGTTGGCCTCATCGTGTGATGATAATTAGTGTTGGAATTAGGGTGGCTTCAAATATAATATATATTAACGTTAAATTAGATGCTGTGAATGTTAGTGAAATTAGGGTTTGTAAGAGTATAATAGTTATTAGGAATGTTCGTTGGCGTTGTATTGGTTCTGAGTTTATTATATGTTGGCTTGCAATAACTATTAGGGGTAGAAGTCAATATGAGAGTGATAGTAGTGGGGCTGAAACTGAGTCTAGACTTAGGTATAAGTTTGATAGGGGTTTTAAGTGCGTGTTTTGTTTTAGGAGTATCAGGCTTATAAGGGTTAGAATGAATGAGTATGAGATAGTCGTTTGGTAAAGAATCTTTGGTTTTAGTAGTAGGGTTGTTGGAATTATTATTGTTGTTATGATAATAATTTTTAGCATTATAGGAGGTTTAGGTTTTTTAGGAAATCGTTACCGTGAGTTCGTGTGGTTGCTACGACTAGGCTAAGTCCTACAGAGGCTCCGCATACGGAGATAGTTAAAAGGATTATTGGTATGGGGGTTTGGGATATGGTTAGTGAGGTTGTAGTATATAGTACTAGTATTATAAATAAGGTTAGTATTATTGCTTCGATACACATTAGGGCTAGTATGAGGTGTTTGTGTTGTGTGGATAGTCCTAGTATGACTATAAGGAAAATTATTGATAATGTGATCTTAGTGAGTTCCATTACGGAAGCTTAATTATTAAGGTCTTCTGGGTCGAAATCAGATATCTGGTGTAGACTACTTCCGGAGTCAGCTCATTCTAGTCCGCCTTGATATCATTCGTATGCTAACCCTAGTGTTAGTAAGATAAGTAGTATTATTGTCAAGGTGATTGTGGTAGTTGGGGGGTTAGTATTTATACTCCATGGGATGGGGAGTAGTAGGATAATTTCTAGGTCAAATAGGATAAATAGAATGGCTACTAGGAAGAATTGGATTGAGATTGGTGATCGTGCGTCTCCTAGTGGATCGAATCCGCATTCGTATGGTGATAGTTTGTTGATGTCTGGTTTGGTGACTATGTAGGTGTTAATTATATATAAGAGTGTTGCTACGGATAGTGAAATTATTAGTAGGGCGATCAGGTTTATTATTTCTTCCCTGGCGGGGCGAAATGCTTGGAAGGCATTTGTACTACTATACTAAAGAAATATGAGCCTCATCAATAAACTGAGACGAATAGGAATAGTCACACTACGTCAACGAAGTGTCAGTATCAGATAGCTGCCTCGTATCCAAAATGGTGTGTTGTTGTAAAGTGGTATTGGATAAGGCGGGTCAAACAAACAATTAGGAATGTTGTTCCGATTATGACGTGTAGGCCGTGGAATCCTGTTGCCACAAAGAAGATTGAACCATAAACACTATCTGAAATTGTGAATGGGGTTTCTATATATTCTGATAGTTGTAGAGCTGTAAAATAAATTCCCAGTGCGATAGTGATTATTAGGGCGTATGTTGATTCTGTTTTATTTCCTTTTATTATTGTATGATGCGATCATGTGATGGTTGCTCCGGATGAAAGAAGTACGGCAGTGTTAAGTAGAGGTACTTCGAGAGGGTTTAGTGGGGTGATGCCTGTTGGAGGTCATTCTGCGCCCAGTTCCGGAGTTGGGAATAGGCTGACGTGGTATAGGGTTCAGAAGAACCCTAGGAAAAATAGTACTTCTGATACAATGAATAGTATTATTCCGTATCGTAGATTTTTTTGGACACCTTTTGTGTGATGTCCTTGATAGGTTCCCTCCCGGATAACATCTCGTCATCATTGGATGGTGGTTAGAATTATAGTTAGTATGCCAAGTTTTAGTACTGTTGTGGTGTTGGTGTGAAATCATAGGGCTAGTCCTGAAGCTAGTAGCAACGAGCCCATGGCCCCTGTTAGGGGCCATGGGCTTGGATCGACTATATGGTATTGGTGAAGCTGTTGGTGGGTCATTATGTGTTTTCTTGAAGGTAAAGGGTGATTAGGAGGATAAAGACGTAGGCCTGGATGCAAGCTACGGCCATTTCTAGTAAGGTGAGTAGTATTAATAATATTATTGTTATAATAGATAGGGTGTTGTATATGTTAATGAAGCTTAGGGCAGCAGAGCTGATTATAGTTATGAGAAGGTGGCCTGCTGTGATATTGGGTGTCAGTCGCACTCCTAGTGCGATTGGGCGTATAAGTAGACTAATAGTTTCAATTAGGATTATGAATGGAATGAGTGGGGTTGGTGACCCTTCTGGTAGTATGTGTGCTAGGGAGGATGATGTTTTTATTGTTAAACCTGTGATTACTGTTCCCAGTCATATTGGAATAGCGAATGCTATATTTATTGATAGTTGCGAGGTGGTGGTAAAGGTATAGGGTAATAATCCTAGTAGGTTAGATAATAGAATAAGTAGTAGGAGGCTTATTAAAAATCGTGATCATTTTTGGCCAGCTAAAGAAAGCTGGTTGATTATGTTTGATAGGGCTGTTTTTAGGAATCAGTTTAGGATTGTTGAGATTCGATTTCCTAGTAGGGTTGGCTTAGTATAGATTAGAAGAATCGGGATTAGTATTGATATGATGTTGGTGGGGAGTAGTAGGATTTCTGGGCTTGCAAATTGTTCAAATATATTTAGGTTCATGGTAGGTTTCAGATAAGTCCTGGTTGATCATTTGTTATTGGTTTTTTTTCTAATTCTTTATTTAGTATGATAGTTCGGATCTTAATTATTATAACGACAAGAGTGGACCAGGCCCAGATAAAGGTTAGAAGGGCGTATACGACATCTAGTTGGGGCATGTCACCAAGGAGGTCAATCTCTATCTTTAACTTAAAAGGTTAATGCTGTAAAAGCTTCTTGATGAATTTTCTGAAGAAAGTCAATGTTCGAAATATTTTAGTGGAACCGCTTCTGCTACGATTGGTATGAAACTATGATTTGCCCCGCAGATTTCTGAACATTGGCCGTAGAATACACCTGTTCGTGAAGTGGAAAGTGGGAGTTGATTTAGTCGTCCTGGTACTGCGTCGATTTTTACTCCTAATGAGGGGACTGCTCACGAGTGTAGAACATCTTCTGCAGTCACTACAATTCGGGTCTGAAGGTTGGCTGGTATGATTATACGGTGGTCTACTTCTAATAATCGGGGTGAGCCGTTTGGTAGATCTTCGGTTTGGATTATATAAGAGTCGAATGAAATGTTGACTCCGTCTGTATACTCGTAGTTTCAGTATCATTGATGGCCAGTTGCTTTAATAGTTACGTATGGATCAAATACTTCTTCTATAAGGTATAATGATCGAACTGATGGGAGGGCTGTTAGAATGAGAATTATAATGGGAGCAGCCGTTCAGGCTGCTTCCAGCTGTTCTACTTCTTCTGTTGGGTCGTTGTGAGTTACGGTAGCTATTGTGGCTGTTATAGCGAATAGGAGAATGACTAGAGTTATTAGACAAGTAAGTATTAGTACGTGGTCGTGTAGAAATACAACTTCTTCTATTGTTGGTCCTGTGGCCTCTTGTAGTGAGAGTTGGGTTGCATATGGCACTGAGAACCACAGGGTGCTGTTATTTGGCTATGACAAAGCCATGTAATATATTTACTAGGTTCTCGAGGAGAAAGCATTAATAGATGCAGTTGACTTGAAATCAGCGGATGGTGGTTTAAATCTGCCTCTTCTGTGTGTTTATTAGTGTTGGTGGTGGGCTGTGTTATTTAGTATAAAGGTTGGTTCTGTGTGAGTGTGATATGGGGGCGGGGTGCCGTAGAATCACTCTACATGGGTTTTTTTCCCTAGTGGGATAAGCTGGTTTCGTTTGCATGTTATAGCTTCTCATACAATGTATAGAGATATAAATACTGCGATTAGTGAAATAGTGGATCCGATTGATGATACTGTGTTTCATAGGGTGAAGGCATCTGGGAAGTCTGAGTATCGTCGTGGTATTCCGGAAAGTCCTAGGAAATGTTGTGGGAAGAATGTTATATTAACCCCTACGAATATTACTCAAAATTGAGTTTTTGTTAAGGTCTGATTCAGTGAATAACCTGTGAATAATGGAAATCAGTGAGTTAGTCCACCCATAATAGCGAATACTGCTCCTATTGACAACACGTAGTGGAAGTGTGCTACTACGTAGTATGTATCGTGTAGTACGATATCTAGTGATGAGTTTGCTAGAATGATTCCTGTTATCCCCCCGACGGTGAATAGGAAGATAAATCCAAGAGCTCAATAGATTGGGGTTTGTCATTTGATCTGTCCGCCAGTTAGTGTGGCTAGTCAGCCGAACACTTTGATTCCAGTTGGTACTGCGATGATTATAGTAGCTGCTGTAAAATAGGCTCGACTATCGATATCTAGTCCAACTGTAAATATATGATGTGCTCATACTACGAATCCTAAGATGGCGATTGATATTATTGCTCAGATTATGCTTGTATATCCAAAGGTGTTCTTTTTTCCAGTGTAGTATGTGATAATGCTTGATACGATGCCGAAGCCGGGTAGAATTAGAATATAGACTTCCGGATGTCCAAAAAATCAGAATAGGTGTTGGAATAGGACTGGATCGCCTCCTCCGCAAGGGTCGAAAAAGGATGTATTGAGGTTTCGATCTGTTAGTAGTATTGTGATTGCTGCCGCTAGAACTGGTAGGGCGAGTAGGAGTATAATTGCGGTGATTATAACAGATCATACGAATAGGGGGATGTTAAATATTGGTATAGATGCTGGTTTTATGTTAATGCATGTGGTAATAAAGTTGATGGCTCCGAGAATGGATGATGCTCCTGCTAGATGAAGGGAAAAAATTACTAAGTCTACTGAGGGGCCAGAATGTACTATGTTTCCTGAGAGGGGTGGGTAAACAGTTCAGCCGGTGCCGGCACCGGCTTCAATATATGAAGAGGATAAAAGTAATAGAAGTGCTGGCGGCAGAAGTCAGAAGCTTATGTTATTTATCCGTGGAAAAGCTATATCTGGGGCCCCAATTATTAGAGGAATCAATCAGTTTCCGAACCCTCCAATTATAATTGGTATTACTATGAAAAAGATTATTACGAATGCGTGAGCTGTGACTAGTACGTTAAAGATTTGGTCGCTGCCGAATAGTGATCCGGGCTGCGTGAGCTCTATTCGTATTAGAATGCTTAAACTGGCTCCGATTAGACCAGACCATGCTCCGAATAGGAGGTATAGGGTGCCGATGTCTTTGTGGTTTGTTGAGAATAGTCAACGGGTGATGAACACAGGTAGTATGGCTGATATAGCGGTAAACTGTAAATTTACTTATAAGGATTAAACCTTTGCTGCCAGGTCCCGAGGTGTTACATGTCAGACTGCAAATCTGAAGAAGGCGTTCTGCCCGGGGCTTCTCCGTTTTTTCCCGTAAAACGGAGAAGTAGACTAAAGTCCGCTGGTTTGGACGGTTAGCTGTTAACTAGTTTTTTGTGGGATCGAGGCCCACTAGTCTAGGAGAGTTTTAGTTTAATTAAAATGTCTGTTCTGCAAGCAGAAGATGTGGGTAGCCGCAAGCTCTCAGAAACTAAAGTATGTCTTTTTTGGGGACTTTGAAGGTCTCTAGTTTGTATAACTTAAGTTTCTCTAAGTATGGGTGTTATTGGTAGTATTATGGTGGATAGGATTATTAGTGTTGATGTGATCGGAGTCAGTGTTTTGTGATTTGTTCGTCATTTTATTGTCATAATGTTGGTGTGGGGTGAAAGGGTTATTAAAAAGATGTATGTAAGTCGTAGGTATATATATAGGCTTAGTAGGGATATTATGGCTATAATGGCGGCTTCAGTAGTCATGTTGAATATGACTATTTTGTTTAGGATAAGTCATTGTGGTATGAATCCTGTTAGTGGAGGTAGGCCGCTTAGTGATAAGATTGTTAGTGTGATGGCTGATGCTAGTTGTGGGGACATTGTTCATATTGTTCCTATGTCTTTGATTGTTGTGGTTGAAGTTGAGTTTAGTAGGATGAAGATGGGGGTAGTTGTTATAATGTACACTGTTAGGGTCAGTGTTGAGATGTTTGGTGCGATTGCTATTGTTGATAGGATTCACCCTGTGTGGGCGATTGATGAGAAAGCTATGATTTTTCGTAGTTGTGTTTGGTTTAGGCCTCCTAGGCCACCGATTATAATTGATAGGATTGCTATGGATAGGAGAATGGTTTGGTTAATTTTGTTAGAGAGTGTTAGTAGGATGGATAATGGTGCTAGTTTTTGTCATGTTAGGATTGTTAGGCTTGTTAAGGTTGATGCTCCTTGTGATACTTCTGGTAGTCAGAAGTGGAATGGAGCTGCTGCAGTTTTTATTATAAGGGCTAGTGTTATTAGGGCGATTATTGTGTTATCGGTTATGAGTGTAATTTCTCAGTTTGAGGTGTTAAGAGCGTTTATTGTTGTGGCAAATAGTATGGTTATCGAGGCTATAGTTTGGGTTAAGAAGTATTTTGTTGCGGCTTCTGTGGCCCGGGGGTGATGTGGTTTTGAGATGATTGGGATTATGGATATAGTGTTGATTTCTAGGCAGGTTCATGCTATGATTCAGTGTGTTGATGTAGCGACTAGGATTGTGCTTAGTGTAATGCTGGTTGAGATTGTGATTCAAGATGTTAGGTTGATTAGTAGAGGCCGTGGGGCATTTTCGGGGTATGGGCCCGATAGCTTGTTTAGCTGACTTTACTGTTTAGAAGGTAGTATATATGGTAGTACTAAAAGTTTTGGGCTTTTTAGTTCAAGTTCGATTCTTGGCCTTCTAGTATTAAGGAGATGATTTGAACATCTGTGTTGAGGTTTTAAGCCTATTGCATGGCCTGGTTTTGCTACCTTAATGGGATTGATTGGTCTATATAAATTGTTTGGTTTAAAGTTTATATGGGAGGGCGTGGATTGTAGGCCTCCTCTTTCTGGGTTGATTGATATAAAAGGTTAGTTCATTTTAGTTTTAAAGTTAAAGTTTGTATAAAAATGGAGTGAGGTGAGTATGAGTTGATTTTTTGGTTGGTTATATGTGAAGTCAACTTTTTAGTTTGAAGCGATTTATGTGAAGGGGGTTGCTATTTGGGCTGGTAATATAAAAGGTCCGTTCATTTTAGTTTTGAGGTAAAAGTTTATATAAAAAAAGAGTGAGGTGAGCATGAGTTGATGGTTTTTTAGATTGGTTGTTATGGAAAGTTAGTTTGTTTTATTTGGGGTGGAAATTGTGTGGTTGAATTAAGTGGTGGAAAAAAAATTTTTGGGTTGCAGAGTATGTCTATCAAACATTAATAGAATGTATCCATAAGGGAGGGTGTAAAACCAACCATGGTGCTCCACCTGGATAAATAACCTACCTACGTGTTTTGCATATATGGTAGTCAGGTGAAAGGTACAGGAAAAAAAGACCAACCAAAGGTGGACTGGCATATGTGATCAGATCATGAGATTAATGAACCACAATAAAGGGTGCGACCAAAGGCCTTGGAAAAAGCTAGTAGGGAGGGATGGTTCCGGGCCATTGAGATGAACTTGAGAGTGTAACCAGCGGTCTTGGAAAAGGCTAGTAGGGAGGATTGGCATTATTATGGACGTGAGAAGTCGAATGGTTAGCCTGTATGAAAGGATAGAGGGTTTCACGGGAAGGACTAAATTAAGAGACACCACTAGAGAAAGAATAGTCATGGTTATTAAGAATGGGTATATTCCGTGCTTCATGGAACGACCGGTATGGGTGACTGAATAAATTGTTTAGAAGCATTTCTAGACTAAAATAATTAAAGGGAAATTCTCGTTTAATATTCATGGGGCAAACCATTAATGTAAGATTATACATAGAATGAAATATAGACTAATGTATAAGGTTACATTATGTGTGTGAAGTGAAATTTAGTATAAATATTATGGGGGGGGTAGGGGGGGGTCCAAGGGGGTATTTGTTTTATGTGGGTAGAAACCGCAACCCACCGTGATAATGGGTTGCGGTTTCTAGGAAGTGAGGTTGAAGGTCCTGTATCTACTCTATCAAGGTAGTCCCTAGTCTCGGGCACACTTCCATTGTGGTGGTGAACCGTGGAATGAAAAGGTCGTGGAGATGTTAAGTATACATATGGCTAGGGTGAGTGGTAGATATTGTTTTCATAATAGGTGTATGAGTTGGTCATATCGGAATCGTGGGTATGATGCGCGGATTCAGAGAAATATAATGGTGAGGATGGTTGTTTTTGTTATTAAGTTAATTGTAAATAGTGTGGGGGTTTTTATTGTTCCTGGATTAAAGAATATTATGGCTGATAGTGTGTTTATTATTAGAATGTTGGTGTATTCTGCTAGGAATAGTAGGGCGAATGGTCCTGCTGAGAATTCCACGTTGAAGCCGGATACTAGTTCTGATTCCCCCTCTGTTAGATCAAATGGTGATCGATTTGTTTCTGCTAAAGTTGAGGTGAATCATATTATAGCCAGTGGTCATGATGGTAGTAGGAGTCAAGATGGTTCTTGAGTGGTTGTGAATGTTTGTAGTGAATATCCGCCTGTGATTGTAGCTATTGATATGATGATTAATCCCAGTGTGACTTCGTATGAGATAATTTGTGCTACGGCTCGTATTGCGCCTATGAGTGGATATTTTGAGTTCGATGATCACCCTGCTCATAGGATTGCATAGGTGAATATCCCTGATATAGCTATAATAAATAATAGACCTAGGTTTATGTTTGTAAGTGGGAATGGTATGGGTATTGGTGCTCAAGTTGCTAGTGCTAGTGTGAGTGCTATTATTGGTGATAGTATGAATAGGGTTGGTGAAGATAGTGTGGGTTTTGTTGGCTCTTTAATTACTAGTTTAATTCCGTCTGCGATTGGTTGTAGAAGTCCTTGTGGACCTACAAGGTTTGGACCTTTTCGTAGTTGTATGTATCCTAGAAGTTTTCGTTCTAGTAAGGTGAGAAATGCTACTGCGATTAGGATCGGGATGATATATAATAGAGGATTGATAATAAGTGATGTGATATTTGATATTATTAAGGGGGGAATAGGCCTGTTAGTAGGTTTAGTCCTTAATTAGCCTGTTTTTGGCTTTGATGTTAGTAGTGTTGAAATATTGAGTTTGTTAATATTGTTTGTTAAAGCGTGCTTTTGGTATGGGCTTTGTTGTCTTGATCCTTTCGTACTAAAGACAGCATTTTATAGATAGAAACTGACCTGGATTGCTCCCGGTCTGAACTCAGATCGCCGTAGGACTGTTAATCGTTGAACAAACGAACCTTTAATAGCGGCTGCACCATTTGGGTGTCCTGATCCAACATCGAGGTCGTAAACCTTCTTTTTGATATGGGCTCTTGAAGAAGATAGCGCTGTTATCCCTGGAGTAACTTGGTTCATCGATCAGTGAGACTGGGTCGGTGTAGTGGCTTGTTGGCCTGGATGTGAGGGTATCAGTATTGTTTGGAAGTTTTGTTTTGTTCCAAGGTCGCCCCAACCGAAAGTGGCCGTTATTGGGTTTAACGGGTTAGTTTAAGCTTCACAGGGTCTTCTGGTCTTATATGTTTATCCTGGCTTTTGTACTAGGAGATCAGTTTAATTGAGTAATTACAAGAGACAGTCTGACTCTCATGTGGCCTTTCATACTGGTCTACAATTAATAGACAAATGATTACGCTACCTTTGCACGGTTAGGGTACCGCGGCCGTTGAATTAGTTTCACTGGGCAGGCGTTGCCTTTAATATTGGTTTTGCTAAAGGTTATGTTTTTGGTAAACAGTTGGAGTCATTGGTTGCCGAGTTCCTTTTGTAATGTTTTATCTTTCTTTTAGGCACACCTGTGTCGGGGTTACAGTTAGTTAAAAGGTTGTGTAGTGGGTTAGTTTTAATTCCTTTTGTGGTCTGTTGATTGCTAGCGGGGTTTCTGTTTCTAGTGAATAGTTGTGCGTAGAGAGGTTAATCTTATTAATAGTTTTAGCATAAGTTTATTTATTGTTATAAATTTACCCTTAGTGTACTTGGAGTATTTGATTTGGTTTGGGATTTGTATTGTTATAATTCTTAAACGATATTTTTTTAGGTGGCTGCTTTAAGGCCTACTTGTTTGGTTTAGGTTTTTTTACTCTCAGGTCCAGGTTGTATCCTGTTTCAATGGGGCTGTACCCCCGTTGAATGTCTTTAGAGAACTATGATGTTGTGTTATGGGTCTAAAGTAGAACTAATATTCTTTTTTGGGTAGCCAGCTATCTCCAGGTTCGGTAGGCATTTCACCTCTACTTTTAAGTCTTTCCGCTCTTTTGCTACAGAGGGGGATGTGCCCTAAAGGCTGCTTTGAAGTAGCTCACCTGGTTTCGGGTTTGTTAGGTTTTGATTCTTCTTATCTTTTATGTTCTTGCTAAACCATGATGCAAAAGGTACAAGAGTTAATCTTTGCTGTTTTTAGCTTAAGTGTATTGTTTCCCTTGCGGTACTGATTTGTGCCTGTTTTAGTGTTCGATCGCATCTACTTTTTTAGTCAAATGATTTGTTTGATGTGTTAGGTATATTTTGTGTGGTGGTTGAATTTTTGTTTGGCTCAAAAAGATTTATTTGAATGTCTTTCGAGTGTAAGTCGAATGCTTTGTTGTAAGCTACTTTTTGTTTCTAAGCACACTTTCCAGTACGCTTACCATGTTACGACTTGCCCTGTTTTATAGCGTTTTTAAGTTTTATGGAGTGTTGTATTTGTGTTTACAGGGATGACGGGCGGTGTGTACGCACTTCATTGCATTGGTTTCAGTTGAGTGTTCTATTCTCGGCTTACTGCTAAATCCGCCTTTAAGAGTTAGTTTCATGACTTTATTCGTGTTATCTGAGTTAGATAATGTAGCCCATCTTGGTCCATTTCATTAGTTACACCTTGACCTGTCGTGTTAGTGTAATACTGTTTAGCTTACTTTGTTTCTTTTACAAGGTAGGCTGGCGACGGCGGTATATAGGCTGGATGGCTAGAAATGGTTGGGTTAATCGTGGAATATCGGTTAATAGACAGGCTCCTCTAGGTTGAGTGTGAAGTACCGTCAAGTCCTTTAAGTTTTAAGTTTTCACTCGTAGTTATTTGGCGGGCAACTTATGTTGTGTGTTGCTGTGTTATGGCCAGGCATAGTAGGGTATCTAATCCTAGTTTGTGCCCTGGTTTTCACGAGTTAAATTGTTAGTGAATTAAGAAGATGTGTCTAGTTTGGCTTTGACGTTTTACGGCTTGGCTTTGTTTTATTCTTAATTGGTTTAACTGCTTCTAGTCGTGCTTTACGCCGTTTAGTATTATCTTGGGCCTATCGTGTAACCGCGGTCGCTGGCACGAGATTAACCGGCCCTGAGGATCTTTCCTGGGTCAAGTTTTCACTTATGGCCCAATGTTAATTACTGCTGTGAGCCCGTGTGGGTGTGGCATTGGCTTGCTTGGCGTCGTAGATATTTTTTTGAGTCTGATACCAGCTCCGGTTGGTGTGTGGGCTTTATTCACCGTCATGTTGAGGCTTGCATGTATAATTCAGGTCGTAGATAATATTAGGTTTAGGACCAAGACTTTATGTTATTTGGGAGGGCTCCGTCTTGGCATTTTCAGTGCTGTGCTTTATTGTAAGCTACAATAAC